TGGCTTTATAGTGGAAAAAAGACGTCAAATTGCAAATTTGAAGATGTATAAAATACTAAAGCTTTGGGATTGTGATTAGAATGGGTAGAGTTCTACATGAGTAGTTCTATCAAAACTATCCTTTTTATCAGGCACCATACTGATGAATGTAAGTAAAAATAAAATTATGTTAAATGGTTGATAAAAATACTCATAAAGGAATTATTTATTTTTAATAATAATTTTATTAAAATTCTTTAAAAGTTTTAAGGTCTGAAAAAGGTGTGTGATTTATGATTTTATAAAAATGGGTTAAAAGTTTGATTCTTGCTTGTATTTTTATTTTATGATTGTGTTATACATGTATATTTTGGTGAGGGGAAAATGGGGAATTAAAGATTCTTTGTGAAAGGTAGGTAAGATCGCAGTATTAAGTATTAAGAATTGGGTTTAAACTCGATTTAGTAAATTATAAAAAGCTTGATTAAATTTTGTGCCAGCAGTCGCGGTTAGACTTAAAAGTTGAGTAAAAATATTTTAGTTGGAGTTATTAAGATCGTAGATTTTAATTTGGGTTTTTGGTAATAAAAGGTGGAATTGGTTTATTATGGGTAAATTTAAGTTAAGGATTAGGAAGAAAGAAGCTCGGAAGATCAAGGTATAAACTAGGATTAGATACCCTATTATACTTGAAAGAGAAAGCCTTAACTTGAATATTAAGAGTTATGAGCTTTAAATTCAGAGAATTTGGCGGTATTTTAGTCTTGTTAGAGGAACCTGTTCTGTAAGCGATACAACACGTAGAATCCTACTTACTCTTGTTTTCAGCTTGTATACCGTCATTATTAGATAACCTTTATTGGGTGAGTTATTGAATTATAAAAAATTAAATATATTAGATCAAGGTGCAGTTGATGGGTAAGAAGAAATGGGTTACAATAAAATTTATTTAAACGAATTGATAGTTGAAAAGTTATTATGAAGGAGGATTTAATTGTAATATAAATTTAATAAGTTTATATGATATGAGAACTAAAATATGTACATATCGCCCGTCGCTTCCATTTAAGGTGGAATAAGTCGTAACATAGTAGGTGTACTGGAAGGTGTACCTAGAATTATTTTACTTTGGCAGAAAATATGCGTTAAATTTAGAATTTAGTTATATAGGATTACTCTATAAGTAAAGGTATTTGAAATACTGTGATTATTATAATTGTAAGGTATTTAATGTTAATTGTTTGTGTTTTGGTTGGTGTGGCATTTGTTACTCTTCTTGAACGAAAGATTTTAGGGTATATTCAAATTCGAAAGGGCCCTAATAAGTTAGGGGTTATAGGATTACTTCAACCTTTTTCAGATGCTGTAAAATTGTTTGTGAAGGAGCAGAGTGTTCCTTTAATATCAAATTTCTTACCTTATTATTTTTCACCTGTATTTAGGTTATTTATTGCTTTAGTTTTATGGAGTGTAGTGCCTTACGAGCTAGGTTTATTTAATTTTGATATAAGGGTATTATTTTTTTTATGTTGTTTAAGGTTAGGAGTATATCCTTTGATAAGAGCCGGGTGATCTTCAAATTGTAAATATTCTTTGTTGGGAAGACTTCGAGCAGTGGCTCAAACAATTTCTTATGAAGTAAGATTGGCTCTAATTTTGTTATCTTATGTGTTTTTAACAGGGGGGTTCAGATTTATATATTTTAGTTTATATCAGGAGAATATGTGGTTTTTTTGATTAACGTTTCCTCTTTCTATAGTTTGATTGGGTTCATGTTTGGCTGAAATAAATCGTACTCCTTTTGATTTTGCTGAAGGGGAATCAGAGCTTGTTTCGGGATTTAATACAGAATATAGAAGGGGAGGGTTTGTACTAATTTTTATGGCTGAGTATGTTAGGATTTTATTTATAAGAGGGGTATCGACTTTATTGTTTTTAGGGGGTAATGTTTTGAGGTTAGGGTTTTATGTTAAGTTAGTAATAGTTAGATTTTTATTTATTTGGGTTCGAGGGACTTTACCTCGACTACGATATGATAAATTGATGTATATAGCATGAAAGAGATTTCTTCCTTTATCTTTAAATTTTTTAGTTTTTTTCATAGGACTAAAGCTTATTTTAATTTAAATTAAATTAATTAGTTTCGGGGATTGGAATAAGTTTCCTATTAATGTTTTCAAAACATTTGTTTTAAGATAAACTAAATACCCATTCGAGTATAAAATCGGTTAGTGAAGTGAAAAGTGGGTTAAGTATATAATAGGAAAAGTAAAGAATAGTAAGGGTTTGTCCTGTGATGATATAGGGGTCTTCAACCGGACGAGCTCCGATTCATGTTAATAAGAGGATTGTGGAAATAAAAAACCAGAAAAGGATTTGATTTAGAGGATAAAATGTAAGTCCTTGAAAATTTGATAATGAAGAGAAGGGTAGAATAAAAAGTACAGCTACGGACAGAACTAGGGCAATAACACCTCCTAATTTATTAGGAATAGATCGAAGAATTGCGTATGCGAATAAGAAATATCATTCAGGTTGAATGTGAACAGGGGTAACTAGAGGGTTGGCCGGGGTGAAATTATCAGGATCTCTAAGGAGGTAAGGGTTTAGGAGGGTTAGAAGGATTAAGAGTATAAATATAATTAAGAAGCCTACAATATCTTTAAATGTGAAATATGGGTGGAAGGGGATTTTATCTACTGAGGTAATTAATCCTAGGGGATTATTAGCACTAGAATGATGGATGAATAAGATGTGGATAAGGGTTGCTGCAGAGATCAGAAATGGAAGCAGGAAATGAAAGGTAAAGAATCGTGTTAGGGTGGCGTTATCAACGGCGAACCCCCCTCAAATTCATTGAACAAGGTCAGTACCAATATAGGGGATGGCGGAGAATAAATTTGTAATTACTGTGGCACCTCAGAATGATATTTGCCCTCAGGGAAGCACGTAACCTAAAAAAGCTGTAGCCATAGTTATAAATAAGATTAAAACCCCAATTATTCAGGCATGAAAAAGAGCGTATGACCCATAATAAATTCCTCGGCCAATGTGGGAGTAAATACAAATAAAAAAGAAAGAAGCCCCATTAGCGTGAAGAGTTCGGAACAACCACCCGTAATTTACATCTCGACAAATATGGGCTACATTAGAAAATACTAGATCGATATGAGAAGAAAAGTGAATGGATAGAAAAATTCCTGTGGCGATTTGTGTAATAAGACATAGCCCTAGGAGTGATCCAAAATTTCATAAAATTGAAATGTTTCTTGGAATTGGTATATCAATAAATGCTGAGTTTATTAGTTTGAATAAGGGATGGGATTTTCGTAAAGGTGAAGTCATTTATTTTTAAGTCAAGTTTTTATTTGACCTATTTATAATAACATACATATATGTTAGTATTAAGAATTGGGGCTTTTTGCTTTATAATTATGGCAGTTTGTGGTTTGAGGGCGTTTATTTCTAATCACAAACATTTGTTAAATGTTTTGTTGGGTTTAGAATTTGTTATATTAAGTGTTTTTGGAATATTAAGGGTCAATATAGCTGGAGTTGGTTTAGAGGGTGTGTTTGTAATATTTTTTTTAATTATGGCAGCTTGTGAAGGCGCTTTAGGTTTATCTTTATTAGTCTCTACTGTTCGTTCACATGGAAATGATTATTTTAGGAGGTTAGGTGTTTTAATATGTTAAAGTTTTTAATGTTGAATATAGTATTAATAAGATTTGTAATGAATTGAGGTCTGGTTCAGATTGGTTTGTTTATTATATGTTTTGTAGTGTTAATTAGATTAAATCATGATTTTTATTTTTTTAATTTGGGTTATATACTAGGGGCTGATTATTTGAGTTGAATTTTAATTATGTTAAGGGTTTGAGTTGTTATGTTAATATTATACGGAAGATTAAAGGTTAAAAAGACTAGAAATTTCTTTGCCGGGTTTTTATTAGTAAACTTAGTTTTATTATTAGTTTTATTTTTGACTTTTAGGTCAGTAAATTATTTAATGTTTTATATTAGGTTTGAAAGATCATTGGTTCCAATACTTGTATTGATTTTAGGTTGGGGATACCAACCCGAGCGTATTCAGGCTGGAATTTATATATTATTTTACACTTTATTTGCTTCTTTGCCTTTATTAGTATCTTTGCTTAGATTATACGGGTTAGAGGGAAGATTAAGTATAGGCCTTCTAATAAATGGTCCAAGGATTTTGACTTTAGGGAGACTTTGATATTTTTGTACTGTATTTGCGTTTATAGTAAAATTACCTTTGTTTATATTTCATTTATGGCTTCCTAAGGCTCATGTAGAGGCACCTGTAGCTGGTTCTATAATTTTGGCGGGGGTGTTGTTGAAATTGGGGGGGTACGGCTTGATTCGGGTATTAGGTTTGTTCTCAGAAGTTAACAAAATGTTTTCTTGGTTGTGAATAAGTCTAGGTATTTTAGGGGGGGTAATTATTAGTTTAATGTGTCTTCGTCAAGTTGATATAAAATCGTTAATTGCTTATTCTTCAGTGGCTCATATAGGGTTGGTTTTAGGCGGGTTAGTGAGTATAAGAAGTTGGGGCTTAAATGGAGCATTAGTGGTAATAATTGGTCATGGTTTGTGCTCTTCGGGTTTATTTTGTTTGGCTAATATTGTTTATGAGCGATTCGGAAGACGAAGGTTAATGATTAGAAAGGGGCTGTTAAATTTTATGCCTAGTTTAGGACTATGGTGGTTTTTGCTGGCTATTGGGAATATAGCAGCACCTCCTACGTTAAATTTGATAGGGGAGATTAGCTTGATTATTAGGGTAGTAAGATGAAGAAAATTAATTATAATTGGAGTAGGAATTTTATCCTTTTCTAGAGCTGCCTATACTTTGTATATGTACTCTTTGAGGCAACATGGATTGTTTGTAAATTCTTTGTACTCTTGTTGTTCGGGGAAAACAGGAGAATATTTTGTTTTGATAATACATAGAGTCCCTTTAAATGTAATATTTACTAAGGGTATGTTAGTTTTATCTTGTTTATAAAATAAGGTGGCTGAGTAGGAGGCGATAGATTGTAAATCTAAGAAGAAGTTTAAACTTCCTTATTAAAAGTTAAATAAGATTTAAAAGATTTGACTTTTTTTTACAGCTTTGAAGGATGTTAGTTTAATTAACTTAAAATCTTAAATAATTAGAAGAGAAGATGGAATTAAAAGTCCGAACAGGTTAAATGAACCCCATAAGGGAGAATAAAAAGTATTAAGATTTTCGCTGGTCAAATTTCATTTACTTTGGGCATACGAGATCGATATTGAAGTTAAAGAGAGTCGAATATAAAAGTAAAGGGTTACTAAGGAGGATAAAAGGAGGATAAGAAGGGAGAATTCGAAGGAGGATAAAATTATTTCTTGAATAATAATTCATTTAGGGATGAATCCGGAAAAGGGGGGTAACCCCCCTAATGAATAAAGTCTAAATATTGAAATAATTTTAGATATATACCTAGAGTTTGAGTTAATTAAATGAGAAAAGTAGAATGATTGAAGAGATATAAAATAAAGTGCAATTGAGGATGAGATTAATGCATATATAAGGAAGTAAATAATTCATGAAGTTTCATTAATTAATATGGCAATAAGCATTCAAGATATATGATTGATGGATGAGTAAGAAAGAATTTTTCGTAGGGAGGTTTGGTTTACCCCCCCTAGGGCGCCAATTACTGCAGAAGTTAGGGCTGAAACTAAAATAGAGATGTTTGTAAAGAATCTTATAGATAAGTAGGAGATTAGGAACATAGGGGCTAATTTTTGGATAGTCATTAGAATAATTGCTTGGATTCAATTAAGACCCTCTATAACTTGTGGGAATCAAAAATGAAAAGGTGCAGCTCCTAATTTTAGAAGCAAGGCTAAGGAGATAACTAGATGAGCAGATCTAAGGTGAATTGGTGTTAATGAAGAAGCTAGAATAATAATTGCTGACCCAAGAGCTTGAATCAAAAAATATTTTAGGGCTGCTTCGGATGGAAGGCGATTATTTTTTGATGAGATCAAGGGAATAAAGGATATAAGATTTAATTCTAATCCGATTCAGGCTGAAAATCATGAAGATGAAGAAATGGATAAAAGTGTTCCTGATAGCAATGAAAGAGAAAATATAATTTTGGATGAGGAGAAGGGCACTAAAAAGAGAGAGATTTACTCTCATAAATGAGGTATGAGCCCATTAGCTTATTTAGCTTATCTTTAAAGTTGTATAAAAGTGTAGAGAGCACAAAAAGCTTTGATCTTTTAGGAATTGGTGCGACTCCAATGTATGCATTCATTAATGTAATGGGGGATGTAATTAATTACTAAGGTTTAATATAAAAATGTCAGGATATTTTTCCTTATTATTTAAGTTAAATATTAAAATTCTTTTAAAATTAATTAAAAAAAAATCGTAAGTAAAAGAATTTTTTTATATTTTTTAAAAAAAGGGGGGTAAAATATTTATTTTTTATATATATATTTAGATATATGCTTATAACTTTAATTTGAAGTAATATAAAATAAGAAGACTTTATATCTACTTAAATAAGATTATAAGTCTTATTGATAAATAAGTAATTAACCTCCTATAAAGAAGAATTCTCCCTCAAGGTCGAGGGTTCTTCTTTATAGGGGGTTAACTACTATTATAGATCTCGTACATTTAAGGGGAGATATTCCTAGTATAATGTATAAGGTAATATCAGGAGAAGCTTAGTTTTATAGTAGCGTATCAGAAAGATATACTGGAATGTTATATATAGTTATATATATATATAAGTATAATATGAGATAATTCTTCGATGAACTCAATACATATCTAGAAATGTATATATATAAGAGAAGAGTATAATTAAAATGATAAACGGCGACATTTTGTGTGATTAATATTTAACTTGAGAAATAAATAGTTCTTTAGAGATTTAAAGTAATATTTTTAGCTACCCTCCTCTTTAAAAAAATAGGAGTCGTAGAATTCCCCATAAAATATTATAATATTCTTTTTGAAGTTAAAGGAAATTTTATTTTATTTATTTTTAGCTGTTCTGGTGGTCGTTACAATTAAGATTTCAAAATAAAGCTAAAAATTAGCGTTTCACTTACGTTGAAAAGGTTTATCGTAGGGAACGATTTATTTTGAGGTTTAAGAAAATTTGCTTAAATGTAAATGTAAGAAAAATATTTTTTGAATTTGAGTACATAAATAGAAATAAAGTTTTGGCGATAGATGAAAGTACTGTGAAGGAAAGTTGAAATATATTTAAAAGATATTAATAAAAAAGTATAAATAGAATTTAGTACCTTGTGTATTAGGGATATTTTATGTTAAATAATTATATTTATTTTTCCCGAAATAAGGATAGCTAAGTTGAAGGGTGAGTTTTTGTGTTAAAAAGATTTAAAATTTCATCTTAGTAGTGAAATGTTAATCGTGCTTTAATATATCTGGTTTTTTTTGAAAAAAATTTAATTTTTTCTTTATTTAAAGGAAAAGTAAAGTATAGGAGTAGAGGGGCTAAGCTCTTTATTTCATAATTTAAACTATGGTGATACAGAAAATTAGTTGTTGAACTAGGCTTAGAGGTAGCTATGTTTTCAAAGGGTTATACCTGGGACATTAATAGTGAATATTTATGTATTTTTTAGGGTAGTAAAAAAAGGTTTTTTGAGATTAAATTTAAAGATTCAAAATGAATATATTAGTATATAACATTCTGTTTAATATTTTTATTAATAAGGTTAATAAATTTTTTAAAATGATTGATAGGACAAAGGAATTCGGCAAATAATGTATTTCCGCCTGTTTATCAAAAACATGTCTATATGATAGTTTTATAAAGTCTGGCCTGCCCGTTGGGGGAACTGAAAGGCCGCGGTATTATGACCGTGCGAAGGTAGCATAATCATTAGTCTTTTAATTGAAGGCTGGAATGAATGGTTGGACGAGAAATAAGCTGTCTTTGTCTTATAAATTGAATTTAACTTTTAAGTGAGAGGGCTTAAATGTATTAAAGGGACGATAAGACCCTATAAAGTTTATACATTCAAATAATTGAAAATAATTAAGAAAAATTAAAGTTTATTATTAGGAAGATGTTTAGTTGGGGCGACTAGGATATAAGTTAATTTAACTGTCTTAAATTAAAGTCAAAGATATTTGAGTTTGTGATCCTTTTTTAGGATTCAAGAACAAGTTACTTTAGGGATAACAGCGTAATTTTTTTTGAGAGTTCCTATCGACAAAAGAGTTTACGACCTCGATGTTGAATTAAAAGTTTCTCTGGAGTGTAGCAATTCCAGGAGAAGGTCTGTTCGACCTTTAAATTTTTACATGATTTGAGTTCAGACCGGCGAGAGCCAGGTTGGTTTCTATCTTTTAAGAAATATAAAATTGTTTTAGTACGAAAGGATTAAATAATTGAAATAGTTTTCATTATAATAGAAGGTTTTTAGTTGATATTTCAGCTAAAAATAAATTTCAGGGAAAAAAGCTAAAGCTTTTGTCTTTAATTTCCAAAATTAATATTTTTTAAACTATTCTCTGGGATTTAGAATTTTGAGGGTCGGAGAGGCCTAGATGAAATGTTAATAATTTTAACTACAACGATCAGGGTAAGCAGGAGGTAGGAAATTATGAAAATGGTGAGGTAGGTGGAGGGTAGCGAATAAATAGGACTTGGGTAAAGGTAGATGGAGTTAATTTTGTTTTCGAGAGATAGAGATGTATTGAAGAATTTAGATGAATAAAGTATTGGGTCTATAAGGATTAATAAGAGGGATAAAATTAAGAGGGGTAAGATTAATGCTATATATTTAAAGTTAATTTTAAATGTTTCATTGGAGGCTAATGAAGAAATATAGATAAAAAGGATTAATATCCCCCCTAAGAAAATTAAGAAAAGAATATATGAGAACCAGAATGAAGGGTTAAATAATCCTGATAGAGCACAGATTAAAATTGTTTGAATTAAGAGTGTTAGTCCTATAGAAAGAGGATGGGTGAGAGTTGAGAATAAAATAGAGGTACCTAGTGTGAAGGGAAGGATAAAATATAGGATATTATAAAGTATATAAAGTTTTAAGAAATATCTTTCTTCTTTGGTTTACAAGACCAAAATTTTTTTTAAACTATTAAAACCCTAAGTAAGTATTTAAATAGTTTAACAAAAATGTTGGCTTGTGGTGCCGGAGATATAATTAATTATTTTAAATTATGTTATGAGGGGTTTATAGTCATTTAGTGAGGTTAGTTTTCTTAGGATTTATATCATTTATTTTTATTTGTTTGAGTTTAGTAAGGTTAAATTTAGGATTAAGATATGTGATTGAGTGGGATATCATTTCATTGCATTCTTCTTCTATTGTAGTGACTTTGGTTTATGATTGAATTAGAACTTTATTTCTAGGTGCTGTTTTATTTATTTCTTGTATAGTAATATACTATAGCGGGGATTATATACATGGGGATAAGAGGTATAATCGGTTTATATATTTGGTTTTTGCTTTTGTTTTATCAATAGGAGCTTTAATTATTAGGCCTAATTTAATTAGAATTCTTCTTGGCTGGGATGGATTAGGATTAATTTCTTATGTATTAGTTATTTATTACCAGAATGAGAAGTCTGCTAATGCTGGAATATTAACGGTTCTATCTAATCGTGTGGGAGATGTAGGTATCCTTTTAAGGATTTCTCTTTTATTTGCCTTAGGAGGTTGAAATTTTATTTTTTCTAGGGAGTATTTAGGAGAAAATTTTTTGTTACTAAAGATGTTTATGTGTGTAGCTGCTATAACTAAAAGAGCACAAATTCCGTTTTCGGCTTGGCTTCCAGCTGCTATGGCAGCTCCTACTCCAGTCTCAGCTCTAGTTCATTCTTCAACTTTAGTAACGGCTGGTGTCTATATTTTAATTCGGTTTAGAGGGGCTCTAGAGGGGTCTTTTGTTCAAGCTTTTTTATTAATTATTTCTTGCCTGACGATATTTATAGCAGGGTTAGGGGCAAATTTTGAATTTGATTTGAAGAAGATCATTGCCCTGTCTACTTTAAGTCAATTGGGAGTGATAATAAGAATTTTGTCTCTTGGGTTTGTTGATCTTGCCTTTTTTCATTTACTTACTCATGCTTTGTTTAAAGCATTATTATTTATATGTGCAGGTATGATCATTCATAGGGTTAAAGAGTATCAGGATATCCGAAATATAGGGAGATTAGTGGTCTGTATACCTTTAACTAGGGTTTGTATAAATTTGGCTAATTTGGCTTTATGCGGTATACCTTTTTTGGCGGGATTTTATTCTAAGGATTTGATTTTAGAAGTGGCTTTTATAAGGGAAATTAATTTTTTAAGGTTTCTTTTATATTCTTTAGCTACGGGCTTAACAGTGTGTTATACCTTTCGGTTAGTCTTTTATAGGTTAAGTTCTATATGTAATATAAGATCTATGATGCTTGTCAGAGAGAGGCATAGAATAATAATGAGAGGAATTCTGACTCTGAGGGTTGGGGCAGTAATTGGGGGATCTAGTTTAGCTTGAATTATTTTTCCGGAGTCTTATATAATTTGTTTGAGGGTTCTGTTAAAGGTTTTAGCGTTATTAGTGAGAGGAGTAGGTGCTCTAATTGGTTATATTGTTAATATGGTAAGAGTTAGATGGGACCCGAAAGTTTTAGGGTCCTATCGATATGTTGTATTTATAGGTTCAATATGATTTATGCCTGTTTTATCTACGTTAAGATTATCTCGTTTAAGGTTAAATTGAGGAGATTCTTTTTTTAAGGTTGGGGATAAAGGTTGATCTGAGTATTTTGGAGGAGAGGGCAGCTTTTTAGGGTTAGTATCTAGTTCAGGGTATTTGCAGTTTAGTCAGGAAAATATGATTTTAACATACATAAAAAGTTTTCTTGTGTGGATTATTATTGTATTTTTTATTTTTATATAACTTATATATTTAAAAATTAGAATATTGCGTTGAAGTTGCAAAGGTGGCAATTTGCCTATAGGTAGATATTTTTAGAAGAGAAATCTTCAGCTTTACAATGAAAATGTAATATGTTTTGTTACACTATAAAAAAGAGAAGTTAACGGAATTTAACCGCTAAGGAATTAAGTTAGAAGCTTTCTCCTTGACATAAATCTCTTTAACGGGAAAGGTGTTTCAGTTCTATCATTAACAGTGATAAGCCTCATTTTTGGCTTCCATTAAAATTAGAGGTTCAAGACCAAAGTTTAGGCCGAAACTAAATGCAATATTTTCGCTTTCTAATTTGAAAAAGGTTTAAAATACACTTTATGAATGCAAATCATATGTCATAGTTGACTACAATTCCAATTTGATCATTCTAATGCTCCTTTTTGTCATTCGAAGTATAATCCCAGAAGTAAGATGAAAAGAAAAAATAATCCTGAAAACCTTCAGGAAAAAATGTTAGTAAAGGGGGTAACGGAGGCCAACGGCAGCAAGAGAGTAATTTCTACATCAAAAATTAAAAAGATAACGGCAATTAAGAAGAACCGTAGCGAGAAGGGCAGTCGTGCAGAATTTTTAGGGTCAAACCCACATTCGAATGGAGATATTTTTTCTCGGTCAAGAATAGTTTTTTTTGATAAAATTGATGAAAGAAATATAATTAAGGTTGTTAAAGTTAGTGTTATTAGGATAGTTAAGTAAATAATTAAAATTAATTTTTCTAAAAATTAGACTTTTTAGTTGGAAGCTAAATGTACATATTATACTAAAAAATTATCTTCCCCATCAGTAAATGAAAACATAAAGGAATAATCATACTACATCGACAAAATGTCAGTATCAAGCGGCAGCTTCAAAGCCAAAGTGATGGTTGTTAGAGAAGTGACATTTATAAAGACGGTAAAAACAGACAGAAAGAAATGAAGTTCCAATAATTACATGGAGGCCATGGAATCCAGTTGCTACAAAAAAGGTAGTTCCATAAATTGAGTCTGCAATCGAAAAGGATGCTTCAATATATTCGTAAGCCTGGAGTGAAGTAAAGTAAATACCTAGGATAATAGTGAGGCCTAAACTTTGGATTGCTTCCGAATGGTTAGAGTTAAGGATTGCATGATGTGCCCAAGTTACGGTTGCCCCCGAAGAAAGAAGAACCGTGGTGTTAAGAAGGGGGACTTGGAAGGGGTTAAAAGGTTGAATACCCTCTGGGGGTCAAAATATACCAATTTCAATTGTTGGGGAAAGTCTTCTATGGAAGAAGGCTCAGAAGAAGGAGAAAAAAAACAAAACCTCGGAAATGATAAAGAGAATTATACCTCACCGGAGACCTTTTATAACAGTTTGAGTATGTAGTCCTTGATAAGTGCCTTCACGTGTTACATCTCGTCATCATTGAATTATAGTTAGAAGAATAGGAATAAATCTGAAAAAAAGTAGGTCTGGATTAAATTGATGAAATCATTTAATTAAACCTGATGTAAGGAGTATAGCACTGATTGATCCTGTCAAGGGTCATGGACTTATGTCTACTAAATGGTATGCATGGTGTCTGTGTGATGACATTAGTTTACTTCTCTGGCGTACAGTGTTCTTAGAACTGCGAAGACGTAGGATTGAATAATTGCAACGGCAGATTCCAGTATTAATAATAGGATTTGAGCTATGATTAGAAGGGATAGAAATTTAGCTGACAAAATAGGGCCTATATTTCCTAAGAGGGTTAGCAGGAGATGACCTGCAATTATATTGGCAGCTAATCGAATGGCTAATGTCCCAGGTCGAATAATGTTTCTAATTGTTTCAATAAGTACTATAAAAGGTATTAATACGCTTGGGGTTCCCTGGGGAACCAAATGAGCGAGTATATGTTGAGTGTGGTTAAATCATCCAAATAAAATAAATGACAATCAAAGTGGTAGAGCTAAGGTTATAGTTATAGCTAAGTGTCTAGAGCTAGTGAAGATGTAAGGTAAAAGACCTAAAAAATTATTGAAAAGAATAAATCTAAAAAGTGAAACGAGTAGAAGGGTTAGGCCCAGATTAGAAGGGCCTAGAATTGTTTTAAATTCATTATGAAGAGTATGAGTAATTTTTGACCAAAGAAGAACCCAACGGGAGGGTGATGCTCAAAAAAATAAAGGGATAAATAAGTAACCTAAGAATGTCGATAGTCAATTAAGATTTAAAGAAAAAAGACTTGAAGAGGGTTCAAAAATTGAGAATAATCTTGTTATCATTTTCAGAATTTCTCAGAAAAAATTGGCTTTATGGGGGTAGCCTCTGTTTTAATTGGTGGCCGTGAGAAGTAGTTTAAAATTGAGAATAAGAGGTAACCTAAAATGAATATTAAAAATAAATTGAACCAAAGTAATGGGCTTATTTGAGGCATATAAAAATATCGTGGGATTACTTTAGCTTGACAAGCCAATGTTATGAATTAACTAATTTTTAAGTCACTAGAAGTAGATTATAACTACTTTATTAGGTTTAAAAGACCTAAACTTATAAAGTTATCTAGAGCTCTTGAGTGTGCAGCTAAGAGAATAGTTCAGAGTTATTGGAAATTCAGTTTAAGAATGAATCAACTGAAATTCTCTCAATTAGAATAGGTATAAATCTATGATTTGCACCACAGATTTCTGAACACTGACCATAAAATAAGCCCGGTCGGTTTACTAGAAATCTAATTTGATTTAATCGGCCAGGGATGGCATCGGCTTTTACTCCTAAGGAAGGAATTGTTCAGGAGTGGATTACATCTGCCGCTGAAACGATAAGTCGAATTTGAGTGTTGAAGGGAAGGGGAACTCGATTATCGACATCTAGGAGGCGAAAGTTTGAATTAGATATGGAATCATAGGGTATCATATAAGAGTCAAATTCGATATTTAGAAAATCTGAATATTCATATGATCAATACCATTGATGTCCAATGGTTTTAATTGTAATTCTTGAGTTGTTTGTTTCGTCTAGTAAATAAAGTAGGCGAAGTGAAGGTATAGCAATAAAAATGAGAATGATGGCTGGCAGAATTGTTCAAATAATTTCAATCTCTTGATTTTCTAAAAGGAATCGATTAATAAATAGGTTGAAAGCCGAGTTTACTATAATATATCCTACTAATGTGGTAATAAAAATAAGGATAAATATGGTATGGTCATGGAAATATATCAATTGCTCCATTAAAGGGGAGGCTCTGTCTTGAAGTCCTAGGGATCCTCATATTGGCATTTCTAAAAGAAGAATGTTCTTCCTGGTAGGAGCTTAAATCCTATACATCTATCTGTCATTTTAGATAGTTAGAAATTAGAGGAATTTCTGCATATCTATGATCGGCGGGAGGATAAGGGTGTTGTCACTCAATTGATGAGGGAAGGGCCATAGGGAAGGTAACTTGGCGTTTTGAGACAAAGGCCTCTCAAACAATAATTATAAATCAGAACACTGCTACTAAAGAAATAAGGGATCCAATTGATGACACAATATTTCATGATGTATATCCGTCTGGGTAGTCTGAGTAACGTCGAGGCATTCCATTAAGACCTAGAAAGTGTTGGGGGAAAAAAGTTAAATTCACGCCTAAGAATATAGTTAAAAAGTGAGGTTTTAATCAGGAGGGGTTGAGGGAGAATCCTGTGAAGAGTGGAAATCAGTGAACAATACCTCCAAAAATTCCAAACACTGCACCTATTGATAGTACATAGTGGAAATGGGCTACAACATAATAAGTATCATGAAGAATAATATCAATTGAGGAGTTTGATAAGATTACTCCTGTTAACCCACCCACTGTAAATAAAAAAATAAATCCTAAGGTTCATAGGAGTGAGGGAGAATAAGAGAACTGGGATCCTTGGAGGGTTCTTAATCACCTAAAGATTTTGATTCCTGTAGGAATAGCGATAATTATGGTTGCGGATGTAAAGTATGCTCGGGTATCAACGTCTATTCCTACTGTAAATATATGGTGTGCTCAAACTAGGAACCCGAGAATTCCAATTGCTGTTATAGCATAAATTATACCTAAGGTTCCAAATGCTTCTTTTTTTCCTGATTCTTGTGTTACAATATGTGAGACTATTCCAAAAGCAGGCAAAATTAAAATATAGACTTCTGGGTGGCCAAAAAATCAAAAAAGGTGTTGGTACAGAATAGGATCACCCCCACCAGCTGGATCAAAGAATGTTGTATTAAGATTTCGGTCTGTGAGGAGTATGGTAATTGCTCCTGCAAGAACTGGAAGGGAAAGAAGTAGTAAGATTGCTGTGATAAAGACTGATCATACAAATAAGGGTATACGATCTATAGTTATTCCTCTAGTTCGTATGTTAATTGCTGTGGTTATAAAATTAACGGCCCCTAAAATAGAAGAAACCCCCGCTAAGTGAAGAGAAAAAATACCAAGGTCTACTGAAGCTCCGGCATGAGCAATAGTTGCTGCTAAAGGTGGATAAACTGTTCATCCTGTGCCTACTCCTCTTTCTACTATTCCTCTTGTTAAAAGAAGGGTAAGAGAAAAAGGTAGAAGTCAAAATCTTATGTTGTTTATCCGAGGAAAGGCTATATCTGGGGCTCCTAGTATAAGGGGCACGAGTCAATTTCCAAATCCTCCGATTATAATTGGTATTACTATAAAGAAAATTATTACGAAGGCATGAGCTGTAACAATAACGTTATAGATTTGATCATCTCCAATAAGACTACCTGGTTGTCCTAGTTCGGCTCGAATAATAAGTCTTAATGAGGTTCCTACTATACCCGATCAGGCACCAAAAATGAAATATAAGGTTCCAATGTCTTTGTGATTTGTTGAGAATAACCATCGTTGCGT